GATTCGAACCCATAGCTGATGATAAAACTAGAATAGATATTTTTTGTTTCCTACTCACGCGAGCCCATATCCTTGCTTTTCTATCAATCTCTAATCCTGATCTTCCTCCCCAATCTGATATTATGGTGCCGGTATAGGCCTCAATTCCATTATGGTCCAATTCTGACCGGTAATAAATACCGGGGCTTTGCAATATTTGATTGATCACAATTCTATATATTCCCTTTACTATAGAAGTTCCCAGAGAATTCATTAGAGGAATGTTTCCAATCCAAATTGTTTGTTCTTGCATATCCCTGCGGGTTTTCCAAATAAGTCCTGCGGATACATATAATTCAGAAGAATATGTGAGTAATTTATACACAGCATCTCTTTCTTTTATCAATGGTTCTACAAATTGATATGTTTCCAAAAATAATTGAAATTCCGTTTTTTGATCCGTATCTTCTATTTTTGGAAACTTAGAAAGTTCTTCCATCAAGCCCTGATCAATGAACCTACAAAATCCTTCAAATTGTATCTGATTAAACCCAGGTATTGTAGACATTCCCTCATTTCCATTCTGTAGCATTTTGAATTTCCTATTTATCAAAAAATCCCATTATTGGATCATTCTTCATCGAATCATATAGATGATCTAGTAACGGTAGAATTTAGATTCTGTTTACTGAATAACATGAAATTTGACTCCATTCCAGATATGGAATGGATGAAATACGTATGAACGGCAGAAGAAAGAGAATTTTCTATTTCAAATTAGAATTTGCAACAGATACAAATGGAAAGGGGTTGATAAAACATTCCTAGAAAGAGAATTCTGCCACTTAGGCTTACTATATTATGATTGTGGGATTTTGTATAGAATATCAAAACAAAACGGATTCCATTCCTATCATTATTATCCTATTACATATTCCAATCGACTTGCATACCAGACAACTAAATGGATTCTGTATTTGATCTTTTCGTTGAGATAAAGACATAAAAAGCAGAAACAATATAGAGTCTATTTTTTTAGCACTTAACCTCTTTTATGATTCCATTGCTCAAAAAAGATTCACAGAGAAGAGATCTTTTTTTACCTAACCTAGTTTTTAGTAGAATTGGCAGAATACGATGGAGAAATTTAGAATTGTAAAGTATCAAAATATCTAAGAAGGGCTGGATTTATTAAACACGTGCAGATAGAGCTATCTATAGATCCGTCTTCTCCTTTATTTCCGTGCTCTATCAAAACAAAGTTTCTATTTCTATTCCACGAAAAACCGAAGCACGATAATTTTCTGAGAATTCCCTCCTATAGGCAACATATATAAATAAGATACCCAATTCAATTAGATATCTGTGTAACAATTTCTGTTCTGGGGTTTACATATACTCATAATTGTTGTTATAATTGAAATTGAGAAGGATTTTGGATTGAAAAAAATCAACACTGATGTGTTATGCACCAACTTTTTGATTAGGAAAACAAAACACAATTGGAGATTCAAATCCAAAAATAGTTCACGAATTCGCAGGCAGCAGTCAATAGTTAACGGTTCCAAGTTGTCATAATTTTTTTTTTTATGACTGAAAATCCGCCCTTTTTAATATGAATTTTAATATTCATAGAAAATAATAGAAAAGGGAGGGGAAATTTTTCGGCATTATGTGTTTTGAGATACTATACAATCAATCGAAGGGTTGGATCAAATCCAACCAAAAAGAAAAAAAAAATAAAGAGGAGGAGGGTTTCTTTTAGGAAAAGGATTAAGAAAAGGGGGATTAAGGATGCAAGTACAATAAAAAAAGAAGTTCCGTACTCCAACCCGAAGAGGAAAATTTTCATCTATTTTGTATCAATTTGGCGGCATGGCCGAGTGGTAAGGCGGGGGACTGCAAATCCTTTTTCCCCAGTTCAAATCCGGGTGTCGCCTGATCAACAAAAAAAGGCTCAAAATCTCTGATTCTGTTCCGCGGATAGAACTCTCCAAATTATTCCCCAGCAGAAGTAGAAGAAATGGACTGTTGATACTTGTTTGCTTCTACGCATCGGATCTGGGGGTTTTCTAAAAGATTGTAAATCTTTGGATCTAATCTAGGATTCAAAGAAAGATTCTAATGGCGGAAGGGCTCTCAAGACTTCTCGATTCCTTTCTACTGCTAATCTTTCTACTACTAATCTACTGACTGGGTCTTGAATTCCGTTGGATAGCTGGATAGGAAATCGAATTCCATTAGTAGTTGTGGAGAGGGGGAAGATCCTTTAGATACTTTATATATGGACTCACGAGAATCTCTGAATGTTCAGGCATTCAATCAATATTAGATTGGATGGATAATTTACTTTAAATAAAATAGATATAGAAAAAGTGCAAAAAGAATTTCTTTTCGGCAACCTCTCGTCAAGAATATGAGATATCATCTCCCGACTGTCTCTGCGAAACATTCGGGAGATGGTATGGATTAGATCAAATGGTAAATAGAGGTATGGAATAGATAGTGATCTATGATTATTCTTTTTTGACTTTACTTAGGAAGGTCAACAAAAAAGAATAAGCCTTATTATTCCTACATGTTCCATTAATAAGAGTTCCTTGAGATCTCATTGCATATTTGACTTGTATTTAGTCTTTCCAGATTGCAAATCATATAGGAATTTTTTAGAAGTGGATTTGTTGGATTGGTTCATCCATAGTGTTCGGTCAGAATCCCTTTTTGACTCTGCGCCATTGATTCCACTATTATTAGTGAGCAATAATGGAATAATTCCTTCATCAAGATAGGGGACATAATTCACATGGATATAGTAAGTCTTGCTTGGGCTGCTTTAATGGTAGTCTTTACATTTTCCCTTTCACTCGTAGTATGGGGAAGAAGTGGGCTCTAAAGGTACTACTAATTGAGTTGAGGCAAACTCTATCAATTGTTTTATAGGTCGTTCTGCAAGGCGGTTTGAACTCTTTAAAAAGAAAAAATCCAATATATATCTTCATTTTGAAATTCCATTGGATTCTAGTGGAATAATGTATTATATGACTAATACTCTTTCAATCAAAGAGATATTTCACGGATTCCCATGTTTGTGTTTCGAAAGGAAAGGGATACAGATGATAGAAAATGGAGTTCAACTTAATTCTTCCTAACTTTTTGATTTCAATGAACGGGCTCTTACCAGAACGATAGATGGATACTGAGGAAGACCCGATCCCCTTTTCTTTCCCCTTTGACTCTTCAAAAAGGAAGTCGTTTTGTTAAGTGTATACGCACTTTCTATGAGAAAGAATATAAACATAGCGGTTGTCTAACGGGATACTATGCATAATAAAATAAGATCTTGCCTTACCTTTTTTTATTATTTTCTATTCTTTTTTTTCCTTTTCGGAATTTCGATTTTATCGACGCATTTCATATCATGGTTCAACCGTTAAAAATCTGTGAGGTTTACTCTTCGAAATCCGAAGAAGTGCCCACAGAACTCCTGTCAATGGCTCAATCAATTATTTCTTCGGAATGCTAAAAAAAAATGACTATTTGATTTTATTAATATATGCCTATATCGTTTTTCCTGCATTGATTTGATTCTTTCGATAGATCCTGAAATTCATATTGTAAATAACCAAAAATCTAGAAATTCGAACTATAAGAGTCAGACGATTATTTCAGATTGCTCGAAACAAATAGATGTATCAAAGAAATAGAATTGGGGCCTATGTCCATTCCATATATGGAATGAATGGAATTGATATCTACATATATGAAGATAATATTGTAGATTGATTTATATTTAGCCTCTATCTTTATTAGATTAGAAAGTACAACTTTCTTTATACGCTGTATAACTTTATACACTACAATAACACTAACACTAATAGATAGTATGGTAAGAAAGAAGGGTTCATCTATTTCTTTCTTACCGTACTATCGGATCTCATAGAATACTGCCGATTCTAGTCCGCTCATTTCATTTAAGACGCAAAATTCGAATCCTTTTCATTTGATTTCTTTAACCATTAACTCAGTAATTAATCATTTTGACTTACGGTTTTTACGTAAATGATAAGTAGAAACGCAGTAGGGACTAGAATGAACAGTGCAGTAGCAATAAATGCAAGAATATTGACTTCCATAATCTCATCGTTTTTTTACTTCAAAATAACTCGGGATTTAATCCCATAGAGATAATAAATCTTTTTCCTGTCAATTCAATGAATGAATTCCCTCTCGATGATCTTGAAATCAGATCAATATCATGAATAACAATATCTGAGCTATCAAATCAATTCGTCGTCAAGAATTAAATAGTATAACATAGGAAGATCTTTTATCCATACCGAATCCAAAATTTCTTTATTTCTCATTCTTTTCTGTTCTTTATCTATAACCTACCTTACGTCCTCCTTCCTTGTACAATCATCGGATAAAGTATCGTCTGACCACCCGTCCGTTTCCATTAGTCACAAACCCCCAACAAACAATCGAAGCGAAGTGGAAAAAGAAAGGAGTTACGTTCTAAACTCCGTTTTTTTTAATGATCTAGTTTTCTTGGAAGACAAAGAAGTGTGATAAAGAGAAGTCCCGGGATAAAGGATGTAATATTCCATCAAACTCACTATTTTAGTTTGGGGTTTGTTCGTTTTTCGACGAGCCCTCTAAAAAAATATCAAAATAGGAAGGAAAATGGATTTATTCCCCTGCTACTTGCTAAGCTAAAAGGGGTGGGATCTTTGATTGATCTTTATTTTTCTTTTACCCTCCTTCCTTAGGTTATTCGTACTGGGATACCTATACCAAAAGCTCAGCGTACAATTTGAATGAAATAGATTTTTCAACTTCACATTAGTAATTGCGGTTACACAAAAAAAACCGAAGTCAGAAGGGGGATTTTTGAATCTGGAAAAGTATTCTATCAGGGAAATTCTGTTAATGTGAAATTCATTTTCATTTTGTATTGTACAAGAAATGAATTCCATTTGGGTCTGTGCGCCCGAGAAACATAGAGTCCTCTATTCCATTCC